GAAATAGCAATGGAAAGAGTAAATATTCGCCCGCGAAAACTTTATTTTCTTGAATTGCTAAATTTTGGTCAATCCAATATGATAAAAGCCAAAACAAGAAAAGATTCGTTATAACATTCTAATTTAAAATAGAAATATTAATATGTTTAGTTATCTAAAAAAACAAAATATACAAATGAATAATAGATTTGTGATGTGGATTAAATAAAATCCACGATTCAGTGTATTACTCATTAACTAAACGTATATCTGAATTCAAATTCTATCTTAATTGAAATGAAAGTTGACGATTTTATTATTCGCGAGGAGCTGGATGAGAAGAAATTATCACGTCCAGTTCTGCAGTAGAGATGGAATTCAGAACCAACCATCAACTATAACCCCAAAAGAACCAGATTTCGTAAACAACATAGAGGAAGAATGAAGGGAATCTCTTATCGAGGTAATCATATTTCTTTCGGTAAATATGCTCTTCAGGCACTTGAACCCGCTTGGATCACATCTAGACAAATAGAAGCAGGTCGACGAGCAATGACGCGAAATGCACGTCGTGGTGGAAAAATATGGGTACGTATATTTCCAGACAAACCGGTTACAGTAAGACCCGCAGAAACACGTATGGGTTCGGGGAAAGGGTCCCCTGAATATTGGGTAGCTGTTGTTAAACCAGGCCGAATACTTTATGAAATGGGTGGAGTAACAGAAAATATAGCCAGAAAGGCTATTTCAATAGCCTCGTCCAAAATGCCTATACGAACTCAATTCATTATTTCGGGATAAAAAGGAGAATCGAAGGAAAAAGGAAATAGGTCTTGGGGATAAAAAAATAGCGGGTGCAGGTTTCCTTTTTTGGACAAACAATATTTCTTTTTTTCTTAGCCCTTTGTATTGAAAGAATAGATTATAAGAAAAATGATATGATTCAACCTCAGACCCTTTTGAATGTAGCGGATAACAGCGGGGCTCGAGAATTGATGTGTATTCGAATCCTAGGAGCTAGCAATCGTCGATATGCTCATATCGGTGACGTTATTGTTGCTGTGATCAAAGAAGCAGTGCCAAATATGCCCCTAACAAGATCAGAAGTGGTCAGGGCTGTAATTGTACGGACTTGTAAAGAACTCAAACGTGATAACGGTATGATAATACGATATGATGACAATGCTGCGGTTGTCATTGATCAAGAAGGAAACCCAAAGGGAACTCGCGTTTTTGGTGCAATTGCCCGGGAATTGAGGCAGTTAAATTTTACTAAAATAGTTTCATTAGCCCCCGAGGTATTCTAAAATGCGACCATGATATGGTTATAGTAAGGTAAAGTATTTGAATTTGAAAGAAAGAGATTAAGAAATAGATTCATATTAATTAGTAGATTGTGTCTCACGCATATGCCTTTAAGAATTCATATTCATAAACAAAAAAAAAAAGAAAAACATGTTGATTATATCAAAAATTGGGGGCACCAAGAATTTTAATTCATCATGGGTAGGGATACTATTGCTGACATAATAACCTCTATACGAAATGCTGATATGGATAGAAAAAGAGTGGTTCGAATGGCATCTACTAATATTACTGAAAATATTGTTAAAATACTTTTACAAGAAGGTTTTATCGAAAACGCGAGAAAACATCAAGAAAAAAAAAAAAAAATTTTAGTTTTAACCCTACGACATAGAAGGAATAGGAAAAGGCCTTATAGAACTATTTTAAATTTAAAACGGATCAGTCGGCCGGGTCTACGAATCTATTCTAACTATCAACGGATTCCTAGAATTTTAGGCGGGATGGGAATTGTAATTCTTTCTACTTCTCGAGGTATAATGACAGACCGGGAGGCTCGACTAGAAAGAATCGGCGGAGAAATTTTGTGTTATATATGGTAATCCTTCTAATATCCGAATTCGAAAGAGTAGGTGTTTTTTCAACTTCAACATTCCTTTCGTGGGAATCTGATTCGAGATGAAAAATTTCAAGAAACTTTTTTCTTCCAAAAAGTAAATTCAAAGTTAAGGTAAGGAATGCCAAATATGAAAATAAGAGCTTCTGTTCGTAAAATTTGTGAAAAATGTCGCCTAATCCGTAGGCGGGGACGGATTATAGTAATTTGTTCCAATCCAAGACATAAACAAAGACAGGGCTAATCAGACACGTTAAAATAAACGATGTAAAAGTAAAGAAAGTAGGGATCTTTTTTGACACGAAATGGATATATCCATATATCTATGACTCATATTTATGAGATAAAAAAAATATGGCAAAAGCTATACTGAGAAGTGGTTCACGTAGGAATGGACGTATTGGTTCACGTAAGAGTACACGTAGAATACCAAAGGGGGTGATTCATGTTCAAGCAAGTTTCAATAATACTATTGTGACTGTTACAGATGTACGGGGTCGAGTGGTTTCTTGGTCCTCTGCCGGTACTTGTGGATTCAAGGGTACAAGAAGAGGGACCCCGTTTGCTGCTCAAACCGCAGCAGGAAACGCTATTCGTACA